GCTAACGTAGCTTAAGGCCAAAGCATTACACTGAAGATGTTAAGACGGCCCTTGAACTGGGCCCGGAAGCAATAAAGGTTTGGTCCTGACTTTTTTGTCATCTCTAGCTAGATTTACACATGCAAGTATCTGCCCCCCCGTGAGAATGCCCTGACAGTTCCCCTCCCGGGAACAAGGAGCTGGTATCAGGCACTTTCTACTAAACCGCCCACGACACCTTGCTCAGCCACACCCCCAAGGGAATTCAGCAGTGATAAACATTAAGCCATAAGTGAAAACTTGACTTAGTCACAGCTACTAGGGCCGGTAAAACTCGTGCCAGCCACCGCGGTTATACGAGAGACCCAAGATGACAGACGCCGGCGTAAAGAGTGGTTAAGTCAACCCCAATAAAACTAAAGCCGAACGCCCCCAAAACTGTTATAAGTTTTCGAAGGTATGAAGTTCAACTACGAAAGTGACTTTAAACAAATCTGACCCCACGAAAGCTGTGGAACAAACTGGGATTAGATACCCCACTATGCTCAGCCCTAAACTTTGATAGTTTGACTACTCTCACTATCCGCCTGGGAACTACAAGCTCCGGCTTTAAACCCAAAGGACTTGGCGGTGCTTAAGATCCACCTAGAGGAGCCTGTTCTAGAACCGATAACCCCCGTTCAACCTTACCCTCTCTTGTTCTTACCGCCTATATACCGCCGTCGTCAGCTTACCCTGTGAAGGTTTAGCAGTAAGCAAGATTAGTAGGACTCAAAACGCCAGGTCGAGGTGTAGCGTATGAGAGGGAAAGAAATGGGCTACATTTCCTAATGTAGGAAATACGAATGATGGACTGAAATAAACATTTTGAAGGAGGATTTAGCAGTAAATGAAAAACAGAGCGCTTCATTGAAACTGGCCCTAAAGCACGCACACACCGCCCGTCACTCTCCCCAAGTATAAGCACTATCTATACCTAATTACTTTAATTAACAAGAGGGGAGGCAAGTCGTAACATGGTAAGTGTACCGGAAGGTGCACTTGGTTAAACCAAGGTGTAGCTAAAATAGTCAAAGCATCTCCCTTACACTGAGAAGTCGTCTGTGCAAATCAGACCGCCCTGATCCTGAGCAGCTAGCCCACTACACACATTCAACACTTATTTATTAATACCCCCTCACGCACTAATATCAACTACTTAAAACATTTTACCCCCCTAGTACGGGCGACAGAAAAGGAACCCAGGAGCAACAGAAAAAGTACCGCAAGGGAACGCTGAAAGAGAAATGAAATAACTAGTAAAGCTACAAAAAGCAGAGACCATCTCTCGTACCTTTTGCATCATGATTTAGTAAGTAATACCCAAGCAAAAAGCATTTTAGTTTGGTTCCCCGAAGCCAAGTGAGCTACTCCAAGACAACCTATGATTAGGGTAAACCCGTCTCTGTGGCAAAAGAGTGGGAAGAGCTTCGAGTAGAGGTGACAGACCTATCGAACTTGGTAATAGCTGGTTGCTTGAGAAACGAATAGGAGTTCTGCCTCTTATATTCTTATTCCACCTCTGGCTTATTAAATTAAGCCCTCCACAGGTTAAAAAGAAGATAAGAAAGTTAGTCAAAGAGGGTACAGCCCCTTTGAAACAAGATACAACTTTTTTAGGCGGGTAAAGATCATAACTCATCAAGGAACCCATGTTTCGGTGGGCCTAAAAGCAGCCATCCCCTTAGAAAGCGTTATAGCTCCAACATGTCTCCTCCCCCAATCCTGACAACAAATCTTACCCCCCTAACTGTATCAAGCCGTCCCATGTACCCATGGGAGCGATTATGCTAAAATGAGTAATAAGAGAACTTAACACCTCTCTCCCTGTACACATGTAAATCGGAACGGACCCTCCACCGAAACTTAACGGCCCCAAACAAAGAGGGTATTGAATGGCAAACGATATACTAGAAAACCATCCAAGACCTAACCGTTAACCCCACACTGGTGTACTTCCGGGGAAAGACTAAAAAGAAAAGAAGGAACTCGGCAAATACCCCTAAGCCTCGCCTGTTTACCAAAAACATCGCCTCTTGCTAATCACACATAAGAGGTCCTGCCTGCCCCGTGACCCCCTGTTTAACGGCCGCGGTATTTTGACCGTGCAAAGGTAGCGCAATCACTTGTCTCTTAAATGAAGACCTGTATGAATGGCATGACGAGGGCTTAACTGTCTCCTTTTCTTGGTCAATGAAATTGATCTTCCCGTGCAGAAGCGGGGGTACCTACATAAGACGAGAAGACCCTATGGAGCTTTAGACACTAGAACAGATCACGTAAACTACCTCTTAAAAAGTAACAACAATTGAACCTCTGTTCCCCTGTCTTTGGTTGGGGCGACCACGGGGAAGAAAAAAACCCCCACGTGGGCTGGGAACATATTATTCCTACAATTACGAGCTACAGCTCTAGAGCGCAGAATTTCTGACCAATGAGATCCGGCAATGCCGATCAACGGACCTAGTTACCCTAGGGATAACAGCGCAATCCCCTTTAAGAGTCCATATCGACAAGGGGGTTTACGACCTCGATGTTGGATCAAGACATCCTAATGGTGCAACCGCTATTAAGGGTTCGTTTGTTCATCGATTAAAGTCTTACGTGATCTGAGTTCAGACCGGAGCAATCCAGGTCAGTTTCTATCTATGACATGCTTTTTTCTAGTACGAAAGGACCGAAAAGAGAAGGCCCATGCCTCGGCATGCCTTACCCTTACCTAATGAAATTAACTAAAATAGACAAAAGGACATTTCCTTAAACTATAGATAATAGTTTGTTTAGGTGGCAGAGCCCGGCAATTGCGAAAGATCTAAGTCCTTTCCACAGAGGTTCAAGTCCTCTCCTTAACTTATGCTCTTTATACATCTAATTATACTTCTGAATCCCCTTATCCTAATTGTATGCGTCCTCTTGGCCGTTGCATTCCTCACACTTATTGAACGAAAAGTGCTCGGTTATATACAACTACGAAAAGGCCCAAATGTAGTAGGACCCTACGGTCTTCTACAACCTATCGCAGACGGTTTAAAGCTATTTATGAAAGAGCCCATCCGACCCCTAACCTCTTCTCCCCTTCTTTTCCTAATAACCCCAATACTAGCCCTAACTTTAGCCCTCACCCTTTGAACTCCTATACCCCTCCCCTACTCCATAGCTGACCTAAATTTAGGTATCCTTTTTATTCTTGCCTTATCTAGCCTTGCAGTATATTCTATTCTGGGCGCAGGATGAGCTTCAAATTCAAAATACGCCCTAATTGGAGCATTGCGAGCCGTTGCCCAGACAATTTCATACGAAGTCAGCATGGGCCTAATCCTTCTAAATGCTATTATCTTCACGGGAGGCTTTACCCTACAAACCTTCAATACTGCCCAAGAAAGCACCTGACTTATTCTGCCCGCTTGGCCATTGGCTGTAATATGATATATCTCCACACTAGCAGAAACAAATCGAGCCCCTTTTGACCTTACCGAAGGAGAATCCGAGCTAGTTTCAGGCTTCAACGTTGAATATGCAGGAGGACCTTTCGCACTATTTTTTCTGGCAGAATACGCAAACATCCTCCTTATAAATACTCTCTCAGCCACCCTCTTTTTAGGAACATCCCTCCCCCACCCCTTGCTCACCACCTCAGTTATCATACTTAAAGCAACCCTCCTCTCCATTGTATTCCTATGAGTCCGAGCTTCTTACCCTCGATTTCGATACGACCAACTTATACATCTAATTTGAAAAAACTTCCTTCCACTTACCCTAGCACTGGTTATTTGACACCTAGCGCTCCCCATTGCATTCTTAGGGCTACCCCCCCAAATATAATCTAGGAGCTGTGCCTGAAGTAAAGGACCACTTTGATAGAGTGAATAATGAAGGTTAAAATCCTTCCGGCTCCTAGAAAGAAGGGGCTCGAACCCTACCTAAAGAGATCAAAACTCTTAGTGCTTCCACTACACCACTTTCTAGTAGAGTAAGCTAATTAAGCTCTTGGGCCCATACCCCAACCATGTCGGTTAAACTCCTTCCTTTACTAATGAATCCATACGTCTTAGCAATTCTGCTACTTGGCCTGGGCCTCGGGACTACAATTACCTGCGCTAGCTCTCATTGACTCCTTGCCTGAATAGGGCTTGAAATCAACACCCTAGCTATTATTCCCCTAATAGCCCGCCACCACCATCCCCGAGCAGTTGAAGCCACAACTAAATATTTCCTGACACAAGCCACAGCCGCAGCCATGCTTTTATTTGCTTCCATCACAAACGCTTGGCTTTCCGGACAATGAGAGATTCAACAAATAGCCCATCCCCTCCCCATCACCATGATTACCTTGGCCCTAGCACTCAAAATTGGACTAGCCCCCTTTCACGCATGACTTCCCGAAGTACTACAAGGCTTAGATCTTACAACAGGTGTTATCCTATCAACCTGACAAAAACTAGCCCCATTCGCACTCCTTCTCCAAATCCAACCTTCCAACCCACTAATAATTACGATTCTGGGCCTTGCATCCACACTAGTGGGGGGCTGAGGAGGCTTAAATCAAACCCAACTCCGAAAAATCCTAGCCTACTCATCAATCGCCCACCTCGGCTGAATAATACTAATCCTACAACTTGCCCCCTCCCTTACTCTCCTTACACTCCTGACATACTTTATTATGACTCTTTCCACATTTCTAATTTTCAAAATTAATAAAGCAACGACCATTAATACACTTGCCACTTCATGAGCAAAAGCCCCCGCCCTCACATCCCTAGCCCCCCTTATCCTACTCTCCCTTGGAGGCCTTCCTCCCCTAACAGGCTTTATGCCCAAATGACTGATTCTTCAAGAACTGACTAAACATGACCTAGCCCCAACTGCTACTCTAGCAGCACTCACTGCCCTCCTTAGCCTTTATTTTTACCTCCGCCTCTCCTATGCCACCACCCTTACAATCTCCCCAAACAACCTCACCGCAACAATCCCATGACGTTACCCCTCCTCCCAACTCACGCTTCCCCTAGCTACATCTACCGCTATAACAATTTTTCTACTCCCCCTCACCCCAACAATCACAACACTTCTACCCTCCTAGGGACTTAGGATAGCACTTAGACCAAGGACCTTCAAAGCCCTAGGCGGGAGTGAAAATCTCCCAGTCCCTGATAAGACTTGCAGGACACTAACCCACATCTTCTACATGCAAAGCAGACACTTTAATTAAGATAAAGCCTTTCTAGATGAGCAGGCCTCGACCCTACAACCTCTTAGTTAACAGCTAAGTGCTCAAACCAACGAGCTTTCATCTACCTTCTCCCCGCCTACCTTTAAAGAGGCGGGGAAAGCCCCGGCAAGCTGCTAACTTGCTTCTTAAGATTTGCAATCCTACATGATAACACTCCAAGGCTTGATAAGAAGAGGGCTTAAACCTCTGTGTATGGGGTTACAATCCACCGCTTACTCAGCCACCTTATCCCTACCTGTGGCAATAACACGTTGATTTTTTTCAACTAATCATAAAGATATCGGCACCCTCTATCTGGTGTTTGGTGCCTGAGCCGGAATAGTGGGAACTGCCCTAAGCTTGCTTATTCGGGCAGAACTAAGCCAACCAGGGGCTCTCTTGGGGGACGACCAAATTTACAATGTAATTGTGACAGCTCACGCCTTCGTAATAATTTTCTTTATAGTTATACCAATCATGATCGGGGGTTTCGGAAACTGACTTGTCCCTCTAATAATTGGCGCCCCGGACATAGCATTCCCTCGAATAAATAACATAAGCTTCTGATTACTCCCCCCTTCATTTCTACTTCTTCTAGCATCTTCTGGCGTAGAAGCAGGGGCAGGAACAGGGTGGACCGTCTACCCACCACTAGCCAGCAACCTAGCCCATGCAGGAGCATCTGTTGATCTGACTATCTTCTCTCTCCATTTGGCAGGTGTCTCTTCAATTCTAGGTGCTATTAATTTTATCACAACCATTATTAATATGAAGCCCCCTGCAATCTCCCAATATCAAACACCTCTTTTTGTATGGGCTGTCCTAATTACTGCTGTCCTTCTTCTCCTATCTTTACCAGTCCTTGCCGCTGGCATTACCATACTTTTAACAGATCGAAATCTAAATACCTCTTTCTTCGACCCCGCAGGAGGGGGAGACCCTATCTCGTATCACCACTTATTCTGATTCTTTGGTCACCCAGAAGTGTATATCCTGATTCTTCCCGGCTTTGGGATGATCTCCCATATTGTTGCATACTACTCAGGTAAAAAGGAACCTTTTGGGTATATAGGAATGGTTTGAGCCATAATGGCCATTGGCCTCTTAGGCTTCATTGTCTGAGCTCACCACATGTTTACAGTTGGGATAGATGTAGATACTCGTGCTTACTTTACTTCCGCTACAATAATCATTGCCATCCCCACAGGTGTAAAAGTCTTTAGCTGACTAGCAACTCTTCATGGAGGCTCAATTAAATGAGAGACCCCCCTTCTATGGGCTCTAGGCTTTATTTTCCTTTTTACAGTTGGCGGGCTTACAGGAATTATTTTAGCTAACTCCTCCCTAGACATTGTTCTACATGACACATACTATGTAGTCGCCCATTTCCATTATGTCCTCTCTATGGGTGCTGTATTCGCTATTATAGGAGGATTTGTCCACTGATTCCCATTATTCTCCGGCTATACGCTCCATGATACATGAACAAAAATTCACTTTGGGGTAATATTTGCAGGTGTTAACCTAACCTTCTTCCCACAACATTTCCTGGGATTAGCAGGAATACCCCGACGATACTCAGACTACCCAGATGCTTACACCCTTTGAAATACTATATCTTCAATAGGATCATTAGTCTCCCTGGTAGCTGTGGTCATGTTTCTATTTATTATTTGAGAAGCCTTCGTTGCTAAACGAGAAGTCCTATCAGTAGAGCTAACCTCTACAAACGTGGAATGACTCCATGGATGCCCCCCACCCTACCACACCTTTGAAGAACCTGCATTTGTTCTAATTCAACAGACTTGATTAGAATACGAAAATACCTCAAGCAAATCTACCTAAAACTACTACGAGAAAGGGAGGAATTGAACCCCCATAAATTGGTTTCAAGCCAACCACATAACCGTTCTGCCACTTTCTTCCATGAGACGCTAGTAAAACAAGCTATTACACCACTTTGTCAAGGTGAAGTTGCGGGTTGAACCCCCGCGCGTCTTAAATAATGGCCCACCCCTCCCAACTAGGATTCCAAGACGCAGCTTCCCCTCTTATAGAAGAACTCCTTCACTTCCATGACCATGCCTTAATAATTATTTTCTTAATCAGCACTTTTGTCCTTTATATTATTCTAGCCATGGTAACTACAAGCCTGACAAATAGCCTTGTCCTGGACTCACAAGAAATTGAGATTATCTGAACAGTTTTGCCAGCAATAATTTTGATTTTAATTGCCCTACCGTCACTTCGCATTCTCTATATTATAGATGAAATTAATGACCCCCACTTAACAATCAAAGCTGTAGGCCACCAATGATACTGGAGCTATGAGTATACGGACTATGAAGACCTTGGGTTTGACTCCTACATAGTTCCTACACAAGACTTAGCCCCCGGACAATTTCGTCTACTTGAAGCAGACCACCGAATAGTGATCCCCGTCGAATCCCCCATCCGTGTACTAGTCTCCGCTGAAGATGTTCTTCACTCCTGGGCAGTTCCTTCCCTCGGTGTAAAAATGGATGCAGTCCCAGGCCGCCTAAATCAAGTAGCCTTTGTAGCATCCCGCCCAGGGGTATTTTATGGGCAATGTTCTGAAATCTGTGGGGCAAACCACAGTTTTATACCAATTGTGGTAGAAGCAGTCCCCTTAACACACTTTGAAAACTGATCATCCCTAATACTTGAAGACGCTTCGCTAAGAAGCTAAACCGGACACAGCGTTAGCCTTTTAAGCTAAAAATTTGGGACTCCCAACCACCCTTAGCGAAATGCCCCAGCTCAATCCCGCCCCCTGGTTCTTTATCCTTGTATTTTCTTGATTAGTATTTCTAACCATTATTCCGCCAAAAATTCTAGCCCATACCTTCCCAAATGACCCCACCCCTCAAAATACAGAGAAACCTAAGACTGAAAACTGAATCTGACCATGGCACTAAACTTTTTTGATCAATTTATAAGCCCCGTTTTCATGGGCATTCCTCTTATTGCCCTAGCGCTGACACTACCATGAACACTCTTTCCTAAACCAACAGCCCGATGACTTAATAACCGCCTGTTGACCCTACAAGGCTGATTTATTAATAACTTTACCCAACAAATCTTCCAGCCTATAAATGTAGCCGGCCACCAATGAGCGCTTCTTCTTACTTCCCTGATGGTATTCCTAATTACCCTAAATCTGCTAGGCCTCCTTCCATATACCTTTACGCCAACTACACAATTATCCCTTAATATAGCACTCGCCGTCCCCCTATGACTTGCCACCATTATTATTGGTATACGAAATCAACCAACACACGCACTAGGACACCTCCTTCCAGAAGGCACCCCCACCCTTTTAATCCCAGTGCTAATTATTATTGAAACAATTAGCCTATTTATTCGACCCCTGGCCCTAGGGGTACGACTCACCGCAAATCTCACAGCAGGCCACCTACTAATTCAACTTATTTCTACCGCCACATTTGTGTTACTACCCCTTATGCCTCCAGTAGCCTTCCTAACAGCCACGCTTCTACTTCTATTGTCCCTCCTGGAGGTGGCTGTCGCCATAATCCAGGCGTACGTCTTTATTCTCCTCCTAAGCCTTTACCTGCAAGAAAACATCTAATGACCCATCAAGCACATGCATACCACATAGTTGACCCCAGTCCCTGACCCCTAACAGGTGCAATAGCTGCCCTTCTCATAACCTCCGGCTTAGCAATATGATTTCACTTTAACTCCACCACACTGATAGCTGTAGGCCTAATTCTCCTCCTCCTAACCATATATCAATGATGACGTGACATCATTCGAGAAGGAACATTCCAAGGCCACCATACGCCCCCCGTACAAAAAGGCTTACGATACGGAATAATCCTTTTTATTACCTCAGAAGTTTTCTTCTTTCTAGGGTTCTTCTGGGCCTTCTACCATTCAAGCTTAGCACCAACCCCTGAGCTAGGTGGCTGCTGACCCCCCGCTGGCATTACTACTCTCAACCCATTTGAAGTTCCACTCCTCAATACCGCCGTACTTTTAGCCTCCGGTGTAACAGTCACCTGGGCCCACCATAGCATTATAGAAGGCCACCGCAAAGAGGCCATCCACTCACTAACCCTGACCATTCTTCTAGGCTTCTACTTCACCTTTCTTCAGGCAATAGAGTATTATGAAGCCCCCTTCACAATTGCAGACGGCGTATATGGCGCCACCTTCTTTGTAGCAACTGGATTCCACGGATTACATGTAATTATCGGCTCAACTTTTCTAGCCGTTTGCCTGCTACGGCAAGTGCAATACCATTTTACATCGGACCATCATTTTGGCTTCGAGGCAGCCGCTTGATATTGTCATTTTGTAGATGTCGTCTGGCTCTTCTTGTATATCTCCATCTATTGATGAGGGTCTTGTCTTCCTATTATAAAAAACAGTATAAGTGACTTCCAATCACTCAGTCTTGGTTAAAGTCCAAGGGAGGATAATGAATCTGATAACTATACTAACCATTTCTGCCTCGCTCTCCGTCATTCTCTGTACCATCTCCTTCTGACTTCCACAAATGAACCCAGATTATGAGAAACTCTCACCATACGAATGTGGGTTCGACCCTCTAGGATCAGCCCGACTACCTTTTTCCCTTCGATTTTTTCTTATCGCAATTCTCTTTTTACTTTTCGACCTCGAAATTGCCCTGTTACTTCCACTGCCATGAGGGGACCAACTCCCATCCCCTCTCACAACATTTACATGAATGTTTATTATCCTGATTATACTGACCCTGGGACTGATTTATGAATGAATGCAAGGGGGATTAGAGTGAGCCGAGTAGGCAGTTAGTTTAAGAAAAACCTTTGATTTCGGCTCAAAAACTTGTGGTTAGACTCCACAATTGCCTAATGACCCCAACCCATTTTGCACTCTCCTCAGCTTTCCTACTAGGATTGGCAGGTTTAGCATTCAATCGAGCCCATCTCCTATCCGCCCTCTTATGTCTAGAAGGCATAATACTCTCTCTTTTTATCGCCCTCTCCATCTGGGCTCTACATCTTAACACTATAAGCTTTTCAATTGCACCTATGATTCTTCTAGCCTTCTCGGCCTGCGAAGCAGGTGCTGGGTTATCACTGTTAGTCGCAACCGCTCGCACTCACGGTACAGATCGCCTAAAAAGCTTAAATCTTCTACAATGCTAAAAGTACTCATCCCCACCATTTCACTTGTCTTCACCACCTGGACTATCCCAGCCAAACAACTCTGATCCTCAACTCTAGCCTATAGTATAGCCATCGCATTAATTAGCTTAAATTGACTAGTTAATTCAACAGAAACCGGCTGATCCTCCCTTGGCCTTCACACAGCGACGGACTCTTTATCAACACCCCTGCTAGTCCTGACCTGCTGACTTCTCCCCCTTATAGTTCTTGCAAGCCAAAATCATGTCTCCCCAGAACCTGTAAATCGCCAGCGCACTTATATTACCCTCCTTACATCCCTCCAAATCTTCCTAATTCTAGCTTTTAGTGCCACAGAAATAATTATATTTTATGTAATATTTGAAGCCACGCTTATCCCTACTCTTATTATTATTACACGCTGGGGAAATCAGGCAGAACGCCTTAACGCTGGGACTTATTTCTTATTTTATACCCTAACAGGATCCCTTCCCCTATTAGTAGCCCTGCTCCTCCTCCAAAATAATACAGGTACCCTCTCACTCCTGACCCTACAATTCAACTCCCCTGTCTTACTAAACTCCTACACAGACATATTATGATGGGCAGGTTGTTTAATCGCATTCCTAGTTAAAATGCCCCTCTACGGAACCCATCTGTGACTTCCCAAAGCCCATGTTGAGGCCCCCATTGCAGGCTCCATAGTCCTTGCTGCCGTCCTATTAAAACTAGGGGGCTATGGTATAATACGAATAATAATTATATTAGAACCCCTTACCAAAGAACTAAGCTACCCTATTATTATTTTTGCACTCTGAGGTGTTATCATGACAGGATCTATCTGCCTTCGCCAAACAGACCTAAAATCCCTAATTGCCTACTCATCGGTTAGCCACATAGGACTTGTTGCAGCTGGTATCCTTATTCAAACGCCCTGAGGGTTCTCAGGGGCTCTAATCCTTATAATTGCCCACGGACTTACCTCTTCTGCCTTATTCTGCCTTGCTAATACTAACTATGAACGAACTCACAGCCGTACAATAATTCTTGCACGAGGACTCCAAATAATCCTCCCACTAATGGCCACATGATGATTTATTGCGAGCCTAGCAAACCTTGCCCTCCCGCCCCTTCCTAATCTAATAGGAGAATTAATAATTATTACATCCCTGTTTAACTGATCTTGATGAACCATTGCTCTTACAGGAGCTGGCACCCTAATCACAGCTGCTTACTCACTGTATATGTTCTTGATAACACAGCGAGGCCCGCTCCCAGAACATATTATTGCTCTTGACCCCTCACACTCCCGAGAACATTTACTCATAGCCCTTCACCTCCTCCCCCTACTTCTCCTTATCCTCAAGCCTGAGCTAATCTGAGGTTGAACGGCCTGTAGACATAGTTTAATTAAAACATTAGATTGTGATTCTAAAAATAGAGGTTAAAACCCCCTTATCCACCGAGAGAGGCTCGCTAGCTAAAAAACTGCTAATTTTCATGACTTTGGTTGGACCCCAAGGCTCAACTCGCAGCTGTTGAAGGATAACAGTTTATCCATTGGTCTTAGGAACCAAAAACTCTTGGTGCAAATCCAAGTAGCAGCTACAATGGCAAACTTCTCCGCTATCATGTCTTCAGCGCTAGTCATCGTGTTTTTTGTTTTACTATACCCGCTCCTTACACCCCAATCAAAACAAGATGCTAGCTGAGCCTCACAAAGTGCTACTATAGCAGTAGCATTGGCGTTCTTTATCAGCCTTATCCCCCTTGCTGTTTTTCTCTCTCAAGGTTCCGAAACTATAACCGACTGCTGAAACTGACTTAATACCATATCCTTTAACATTAATCTTGACCTTAAATTTGACCTCTATTCTATTATTTTCACTCCTGTTGCACTATACGTAACCTGGGCTATTCTAGAATTTGCCTCCTGATATATACATTCAGACCCCCACATAAATCGCTTCTTCTCGTACCTTTTAAAATTCTTAATGGCTATAATTGTTTTAGTGACAGCAAACAACCTGTTCCAATTTTTTATCGGCTGAGAAGGCGTTGGAATTATATCCTTCCTTCTAATTAGCTGATGAGGGGGGCGATCCGAGGCAAATACAGCAGGGCTCCAAGCAATTCTCTATAACCGAATCGGGGATATTGGACTAATTTTTGCAATAGCATGAACTGCAATAACCCTTAACACATGAGAGTTGCAACAAATTTTTGCACTTGCCAAATATCATGACCTCACCTACCCATTACTAGGACTAATCCTTGCCGCCACTGGTAAATCAGCTCAATTTGGCCTCCACCCCTGACTACCCGCTGCTATAGAAGGCCCAACACCAGTATCCGCCCTCCTTCACTCAAGCACTATAGTTGTAGCAGGCATCTTTCTACTCATTCGGATAAGCCCTATACTAGAACAAAATCAAACTGCCCTCACTTTATGTCTTTGCCTAGGAGCCCTAACCACATTATTCACTGCAACCTGCGCCTTAACCCAAAATGATATCAAAAAAATCATTGCCTTCTCCACATCTAGTCAACTAGGCTTAATAATAGTAGCAATCGGCTTAAATCAACCTCAACTTGCCTTCCTCCATATCTGTACACACGCCTTCTTTAAAGCAATACTCTTCCTTTGCTCCGGATCCATTATCCACAGCTTAAACAATGAGCAAGACATCCGAAAAATAGGAGGAATACATCGCTTGGCCCCTATCACATCTTCATGTTTAATTATCGGCAGCCTAGCCCTTGCAGGCACCCCCTTCCTAGCAGGATTCTACTCCAAAGACGCCATTATTGAAGCACTAAATACCTCCTACTTAAACGCCTGAGCCCTCGCCCTTACCCTCTTAGCCACCTCCTTCACAGCCGTTTATAGCCTCCGACTCATTTTCCTCGTCTCCCTTGGTTACCCTCGCTTCAGTACATTTACCCCGATTAATGAAAATGCCCCTGCCCTAGTAAACCCCCTAATCCGACTAGCCTCTGGTAGCATCATTGCAGGCCTCCTAATTACCTCTAACATAACCCCCCTTAAAACACCCGTCATATCAATACCCCCGCTAATCAAACTAGCTGCACTGATTGTGTCAATTATTGGACTATTAATCGCTCTAGAATTAGCCCTGCTAACTACTACGCAACATAAACCCACCCTCCGTTCCGTCCTTCATGACTTCTCGACTATATTAGGCTTCTTTCCCCTAGTCATACACCGACTTATAACCAAAATCAGCCTCCTGCTAGGACAAACCATTGCCGGCCAAATAATTGACCAAGCTTGACTAGAAAAAGTGGCCCCAAAACTTTTAGCGTCTATCAACCGCTCTCTCACGCACATTATTAGTAATATACAACGAGGCTTAATCAAAACATACATTGCATTGTTTTTCCTCACTCTAGCCCTTGCCCTGCTTCTTACACTTCTTACCACCCTTTAAACGGCCCGAAGAGTGCCCCGACTTAAACCCCGAGTCAACTCTAAAACCACGAACAGGGTTAATAACAAGACCCACCCTCCTACAATTAAAACCCCGCCTCCTATTGAGTACAACAAAGCAACTCCCCCAATATCCCCTCGAATTGCTGCCATTTCGTTCAACTCCTCCCCTATAAACCAAGCATTTACATATCACCCCTCTGAAAACAAAAGAGCCGCCAACACTACACCTACCAGGTAAACTAAAACCATACCTAATACTGGCCCACTGTCTCAACTCTCCGGATAAGGCTCTGCAGCAAGCGCTGCAGAATAAGCAAACACAACTAGTATTCCTCCCAAATAAATTAAAATTAATACTAATGACAAAAAAGATCCCCCATGCCCCACTAAAACACCGCACCCCATACCAGCCACAACTACCAACCCCAGTGCAGCAAAATATGGGGACGGATTCGAAGCAACCGCTGCCAGCCCCAATACCAACCCTACTAAAAATACGCTTATTATAAGACTCATGGTTCCCACCAAGACTTTAACTAGGACCAACGGCTTGAAAAACCACCGTTGTTATTCAACTATGAGAACCTTCCCTTCACCTAAATGACTAACATCCGTAAGACACATCCCCTTCTGAAAATTGCAAATGATGCACTAATTGACCTCCCAGCCCCAGTAAACCTCTCCGCTTGATGAAACTTCGGCTCTCTCCTTGGACTCTGTCTGATTGCCCAAATCGTCACAGGGCTCTTTCTCGCCATACACTATACCCCTGATACTACATCCGCTTTCTCCTCCGTAGCCCATATCTGCCGAGATGTTAACTATGGCTGATTAATTCGCAATATACATGCTAATGGTGCATCATTCTTCTTTATTTGTATTTATCTCCACATCGGACGAGGTCTTTACTACGGCTCATATTTGTATAAAGAAACATGAAATATCGGCGTGGTATTACTCCTGCTAGTAATAATAACCGCATTTGTAGGCTACGTACTTCCCTGAGGCCAAATATCCTTTTGAGGTGCTACAGTAATTACAAACCTTCTTTCTGCTATTCCCTACATTGGAGACACACTAGTCCAATGGATCTGAGGGGGCTTTTCAGTAGACAATGCTACTCTTACACGATTCTTTGCCTTCCATTTCTTCCTTCCGTTTATTATTCTAGCAATGACACTAGTTCATATCATTTTTCTCCATGAAACAGGTTCAAACAATCCCCTTGGACTTAACTCAGATGCAGATAAAATCCCCTTCCACCCTTATTTCATCTACAAAGACCTTCTAGGTTTCGTACTACTACTAACCGCACTAACATCTCTTGCATTATTTGCCCCTAACCTTCTAGGCGACCCAGACAATTTTACCCCCGCAAACCCATTAGTAACTCCCCCACACATTAAACCTGAATGATATTTCCTCTTTGCATATGCCATCCTCCGTTCAATTCCTAACAAACTAGGAGGAGTTCTTGCACTTTTATGCTCTATCCTCGTATTAATAGTTGTTCCAATCCTTCACACATCCAAACATCGAAGCCTAACATTCCGCCCCCTCACACAGTTTTTGTTCTGAGTCCTTGTCGCAGACGTAATTATCCTCACCTGAATTGGAGGTATACCAGTAGAAGACCCTTATATTATTATTGGACAAATTGCCTCCGCCCTATACTTCTCACTATTCCTCATCTTTATACCAGCAGCAAGCTGGCTTGAGAATGAAATTCTTTTATGACGATGTATTAGTAGCTCAGCCCCAGAGCGCCGGTTTTGTAATCCGGATGTCGAAGGTTAAAGTCCTTCCTACTACATTCCACCCGGCCTCTGCCACAACCTCAAAGAGAAAGGATTCTAACCTCTATCTCTGGCTCCCAAAGCCAAAATTTTATGCTTAAAACTACTCTCTGATGCATATTATACATATATGTATAATCACCATATATAGGTGTAGCTGCATAAAGCATGAATAAGTAATTAAGGCTATATGTATAGTATATCCTAATTATTTATTCATACATAAGACACATAATGTAATCAATAGTATTTATGTGTTTGGTAATAATATCAATTTTGCACATATAAATATATCTGTAGATTAACATTGTCCTAATATTTGTCATACATCATATATGTAAAACTCAACATTTGGAAAATCTTACTTGCATTGGCTTGTGAGGCATAACGTGGAAGGATCCACAATACTATTCATACGGAGTCTGCATATCATGCTGGGTGTCAGTGTTATTAAATACATGTTATTAATCACTCAACATGCCTTTCAGGCTTAATTTCATAGTGCAAATTTTATTTTTTTTATGTTCTTGCCTTTCACCTGGCAATAAAAAAGCGGAGTAAAGCATAATTAATTTAGGTAGAACATATGGTTAATGTGCTTTGAGATAAGGTTATATTCATGATATAAAGACTAATTTTAAAGGATTTGCATAACTGATATCAAGAGCATAATAACTATAGTGTTTTAGACTTATAGCCCTTGTTTAGTTCTTATGAAAAGCTTTTATCATGTATTATCTTCCTTCAATTTAAGAAGTTCTAGAAATATTCAAGTTTCAGATAATTTTACGAAGGAAAGGATTATATATTTTTAGGGGTTTAACCCCCCTACCCCCCTAAGATCTAATGCTACTACTGAGTAAGCCCCTAGATTACGGGATTTAGACCCAAGGAAGACCTGAGATATGGTCAATATTAACTCTAAAAACTAAGATAGTCTTTAGATACAGTGCTAAAGGAGTCCGCCGCCGGCTAAGATAACGAGATATCATCACATATTACAGCATGTTTTTTAATATGCATCACATTTTTTATAAAATTTAACAAACTAAGACATCACTTACAGGGCATTTCCAAGTAGAGCCTATATAGCCCTAA